GGTACGACCAATCCACGGTTTCATAGAAATCAAAAATTCTTTTCAAATTTCATATTTCTGAACAAGAATTTCTCTCATCAGTTAAGTTATCCCATAGATCTATTAGTAATAGTAATTCCCGAATTGTCCCATGGATTTCCCTATTTCAATTGTATGACGTATACGCGTTATCCAAATAAATGGTTACTCTACTTTAAACTTTAATTTTATTATGGAATGATTATTATTCCATTCTTTTTCCTCCTTTTTTTGATCATAACCAAATCAAAACTTCTCGAATTACCAGAATCCATAGTAAAAAAAAAAAAACAAAGTCCTTGGGTATTCGAATAGTAATAGTTTCGTTCATCAGTATACTACTAAATTTAAATTGGAATGAAATCTAATCTTATTCCATTAAAATATTGAATATTTTTCCTTGTCCAAAAGGGAACAATTTGAGTGAAAGGTCTACATTTTTTTTTTTAGAATCAGTCTATTTTTATATTTTTATGATATTTCGTACTACTGTATGATTCCTTTTTTGTGGGATTTGATTATTTTCCAAAAGGGAAAATGATAAGAATTATAGAATGGATTGCTAATTATGCCTAGATCTCGGATAAATGGAAATTTTATTGATAAGACCTCTTCAATTGTAGCTAATATCTTATTACGAATAATTCCGACAACTTCAGGAGAAAAAAGGGCATTTACCTATTACAGAGATGGTGCGATTTGATTCTTTTTTTTTTTAGCCCTTAGTCTGATAGAAATAGACGCGATTCGGGATAGAAAGAAACAAATTTTTGAAAGAAACCCACGCTTAGTGAAGGTGAAGTTTAGAGATAGAACAATTCCTTCTGTCGTGTATCCTCGATTGATGCAGCCTCAGATGCTTTAATTATCGATTTTAGTATTGAGCGAAAGGTTACGCCTATACTATAGGTTCTAGTTTGCGGGTTAATCCTACTCCACTAGTACAAATAGGCAGCATAGGGGAAGAAGCACTACTCCTAGGAATCAACAACACGAAAACTTTGTTATAAATTCCCCCTTTCCTTATCGATATCGGGACTAACAAGAATGGTTGGGACAACAAACATCCATCTCGTTCGTACTTTGGATACCCGTATAACCATCAAAGATCGTTGAAGTGACTAATTCCTGGAAATAGGAGGCGTTGAGGACAAAGAAATCGTTGGAGTTACCATTTCCATCTAGCACTAATATGATTGGTGTTAAGAAAAAACAAACCCTTTCGGGAAGGCTGGCTAGAGATTTCTTGTAAAAATACTAGTCCCTGTCAGTTCATAATGAGAATAGTGAAATTTTGATTACATAGATTATTTCCCACAGTACTTTATGCACAGGAGGGAGGAGCCGTATGAGATGAAAATCTCACATACGGTTCTGGAACGGAGATTCTTTGAATAGAGTGAACGACCGTAACGGATGTCGGCTCAATCCGAAGGAAATTATGCGGAAGCTTTACAGAATTATTATGAAGCTACGCGACTAGAAATTGATCCTTATGATCGAAGTTATATACTCTATAACATAGGCCTTATACACACAAGCAACGGAGAGCATACGAAGGCTTTGGAATATTATTTTCGGGCACTAGAACGAAACCCATTCTTACCACAAGCTTTTAATAATATGGCCGTGATCTGTCATTACGTGCGACTATCTCCACTATAGAACGAGGGAAAAACAGATAAAATCGGCTAGTAAATACTAGAAAAAAAATAGGCTTTCTACATATGCATCGTCCAAAGTAACGATTTTTATCAGCTGTAGCAAGGAAAGAGACTTCACGAGAACCAAAGAAGAAATAAGTACGCCTATATACTCTATGGATAAAGGATCGAATTGATATAGAAAGCACCGTAAAGATCAATTAGCAAGCTATTGGGTCGATACAGTTAAGAACTGCTTACTTATGTCATGATATGAGATAAAAGTTCGGAATCAACTTATGTAATAGAGTCGATCCACTAAGATATTGAGCAGCGGTGTAGTATCAAATCCCAAAGATAGTAAGTTCTTTTTTCTTATGGAGGAAAGTCTTTTTCAACGATTCTATATGAATTTCATATATGAAATGAAATCGAGATAGTTACCTTTCAGAAAATTTTAACAATATAGGGGGATATCTATTCTTCATTCTTCTGAAGGTGTGGGAGAAAAGATAAAACTGATTATTGATTAAATCAAAATTAGAGTTTGAAACTTATGTAATTAACTTCTTCTGGTTAACCCAAGAAAAATAGGATAGATTTCTTAGAAATCTAATTCAGTTACCATAGGGTAAATTAATAAGATGGGACACAAAAAGAATCGATTGATGAGCCGTATGAGGTAGGAAACTCTCAAGTACGGTTCTAAGGGAAGGAATTGACCCGCCTATTCCGACCGGGGAGAACAGGCCATTCTACAGGGTGATTCTGAAATTGCGGAGGCTTGGTCCGATCAAGCTGCTGAGTATTGGAAACAAGCTATAGCGCTTACTCCAGGT